TCGACATTATTTATCTTGATATGTTTATAGGATAGATAGAGATTCAAACTCTTATCCTAGGGCCTCGAATTAGACCAATGGAATTCTGTCTGCTATTTATTCGAAATATCTATTTCGAATAAATAAAAGTGCTTCTGAATTGATCTCATCTTTTAATAATTTGAATTTTTCTTTGTTGATTAATAACTTTATCCTTGAATAAAAAAAGAGTTTTTTGGAGGAATATCACATAGCTATTTCAACCTATCATTTTTCATTACGAAAAAGAATTAGGCATTGCATTAGTTCATGCATCATGACAAGAATTCTATCTCTCTAAATAAAATAGGTATTATAGGAAAGAAAGAATAACAAAGGATCTCTTTTTTTTTTTTCAATTCTATTCTTTCGAGTTTATTTCATTCCTATTCTCCTTTCTCAGAAAAGGGGGACATTATCAAAGTAAAAGATTACTTCGTTCTTGATAGTTATTTACTTAATCAGTGGATAGGAACATACTCTGGATCGAAATCATGGGGAGTACTTCTTAATCGTTTCTACCAACTTAAAGCCCCAATTTGAATTCCTTTTAGGTCCAGAAATATCCTGTTGGATAATTTACAAAATCTCCATTACTAATCCTTTGCGTATCTTGGTCTTCCTAACCATCCACTCATTTTTGTTAACCTTCCATTATGGTAATACATCTATGTTAATAGATAGTAAAAACTCCATACAGTTGATCTTTTGAACCCGCTTCAAGCCATGATGACTAATCAACCAATCTTGGGGTAAACAGTCTCGACTGCTTTGCTTATATTTACTTTCATTTCATTCTTGTACATAGGAAATGAGATTCAATCCCGTTAACTGCAAATTAAAAAGTCGTTTTATTTCACTCATATAACTATCTGGTTTAGTTCATCAACCCGAATGCTGAATAAAAAAGAAAATATATTCAACTCATTTAACTTTCTTAAAAGAAATAGGGGAAATTTTATGTCTCACCGAATCACACGTAGAGATATTGATAATACACATAGAGTTAATGGTATTTCATAACTAATTGATTGAGCAGCAGCTCTTAAACCACCTAAAAAGGAATATTTATTATTTGATCCATATCCCGACATAAGAAGGCCAACGGGAGCAAGACTTGAAACAGCGATCCATAAAAAAACACCAATACTAAGATCGGATAGAATAAGGCGATAACCAAAAGGAATTACTGAATAACTTAGTAAAATGGATATGACTGCTATGGATGGTCCGATACTGAATAAACGAGTATTCCCTCTAGATGGAAAAAGATTCTCTTTGAAAAGTAGTTTTGTGCCATCTGCTAGAGCTTGAAGAATTCCCAAGGGGCCGGCGTATTCAGGTCCAATACGTTGTTGTATCCCTGCAGATATTTCTCTTTCTAACCAAACAATTACTAGTACACCTAATGTGATTCCTAATACAAGAGTCAAAATAGGGACAAGCACCCATATGATCCCATAGACTTCTTTGAAGAATTCCAATCTGGAAAACGAATGGATAGCTTGTAGTTCTGTTGTATTATCAATTATCATTTCAACGATCAACTTCTCCCATAATGATATCTATACTACCTAGTATCGTCATAATATCAGCCAATTTCATTCTTTTAACTAACTGAGGCAGAATTTGCAAGTTGATAAAACCCGGTGGGCGAATTTTCCATCTCCAAGGAAAAACACTCTGATCTCCTATTAGAAAAATTCCCAATTCTCCTTTTGGTGCTTCGACTCTTACATAAAGTTCTTGTTTGGACAATTCAAAAGTTGGAGAAGGTTTTTTACTAATAAATCGATATTCAAAATCATTCCATTCAGTATCTTTTATTCTATCAAAGCGTCGGATTTCTAAATTCTCAAAGGGCCCCCCTGGAATTCCTTCCAGAGCCTGTTGGATAATTTTTATGGATTCTGTCATTTCACTGATTCGTACTAAATAACGAGCTAATGAATCCCCTTCTTTTTGCCATTGAACCTCCCAATCAAATTCGTCATAACACTCATAATGATCAACTTTACGAAGGTCCCATTGTATTCCGGAAGCTCGTAGCATTGGTCCTGATAAACCCCAATTTAGTGCTTCTTCTCCTCCAATAATGCCTACGCCCTCAACTCGTTCTAAAAAAATGGGATTCCGTGTAATAAGCTTTTGATATTCAGCAACCCCTCTTAAAAAATAATCGCAAAAATCCAAACATTTCTCTATCCATCCATGAGGTAGATCAGCAGCTATTCCTCCGATACGAAAATAATTATGCATCATTCGCATACCGGTGGCAGCTTCGAATAGGTCATATATCAATTCTCGTTCTCGAAAAATATAGAAGAAGGGGGTCTGTGCCCCAATATCTGCCATAAAAGGGCCAAGCCATAACAAATGGGAAGCTATACGACTCAACTCCAACATAATGGCTCTGATATAGCTAGCCCTTTTAGGTACTTGAATATTGCCTAGTTGTTCGGGTCCATTTACGGTTATTGCTTCTGTGAACATAGTAGCTAAATAATCCCAACGTGTTACATAAGGCAAATATTGTATAATTGTTCGGTTTTCCGCAATTTTCTCCATTCCTCTGTGTAAATAACCCAATATTGGTTCACAGTCAATAACATCTTCACCATCGAGAGTAACGATAAGTCGAAGAACACCATGCATTGATGGGTGGTGAGGGCCCATATTGACTATCATGAGGTCTTTTCTTGTAGTTGGTGCAATCATAAGTTTTTTATCGAGTCATTCTTCCATGAATTGCTGAAAGTAAAAAGAAGTTCATCAAAATGGAAACGAATAAGTTCAAATGATATCACTCTTTAAATTAACGAGTTTTTGTCTCTCGAATATCCAACTGACCAATTAATTCTTTATAACGTACGCTATTTTTTTTTGACAAATAAGCCAGTAGTCGTTGACGTTTTCCCAAAATTTTTCGCAAACCTCTCTGAGATGAATAGTCTTTTTTGTGCAATTCCAAATGTGAAGTAAGTCTCCTTATCTTAGTGGTGAAACTGAATACTTGAAATTCAACAGACCCTCTGTTTTCTTCGTTTTCTTTTTGAGAAATAACCGAAATGAATGAATTTCTTACCATAAAAAAATGCCTCCTCTCCCTTTTTACAGATATGGATTTTACCGATCAGTAATAATAATGTCATTCATTTTCATGTGGTAGATACAATAATCTAATCCAAATTTCTTTCGAAACTCCTAATTTTATCAATTCAAATGAATCAATCCAATTGAAAATTAGATTTAGATAGGGAGAGAAAAGGATTGGCACATTTTCGTATTCACAAAAGCGAAGAATTTAGACCTAAAATGAAGAAGGTTCTGTTGATTCATTTCTAGATCGAATTCATAATTATTCATTTAGTATTGGATATTTAGAATGAAATGTAAGACAGGACGTGTGATGTGTGTATTTATTTGCTTTCATATATCCTATATAGTAGAGGAGATATAGGAAAAATTTACTATCAACGAATTTTCAATCGTGGATACAAATGTATCCTTAACATACTGAAACGACTGCCATTATTGGTATCAAACCAATAACGATTCATACAAGCTAAATCTTCTAATCGATAATTAGGCCAAAGAAAGAACTTCAATTTCATTAATGGATTTGTCTCTCTATCAAGGTGATTACTGGCACCTAGAACTTGGCTGCTATTCTTTTCGTTGCAAAATACAGGATTTCTATCTACATCATTCCTATTCTTTGAATTGAAACAACTTAGAATTCTTAATTTTCTACGACGCCTAAACGATAAAATATTTTCAGGAACAAGCAAATCCAAATGATTTTTGTCTCTATTTCTTGTTATTCTTTCATGTGGTGGAATAGATTCATCAAAATGATTCTTAGCAACATATCTTTGCTCTCGGTATCGTTGATTAGTTTGGTGCTTACTCTTATGAACCAACGAAATACCGATGGTTTGATACATAATAAATTGTCCATCGTTTTTTACAGACAGACGAACGGGTTCGATAATAAATATTCCCCCTTTCATCCATTCTGGAAGAGTGAAATTCTTCTTAGTCAGCATTATATCCAAACTCAGTTCTCCTTTTTGAATCGAGGCTATAGCAACTGTTTTTGTTTTTGGATCTATTAGTTTAAGCAGGAAACCATATACCCTAATATTATTGCTCATTCTTTGATCAAAAGTATCGGCCCAGCTCAATTGAAAAAGAAAACAACGTTTCAGGAACAAATATAGTTCTGCTTCCATGGGACTTTTGTATTGTTTTTTCTTTTTACCTTTTTTCATGTCCGATCCCGCAGAATCTTCTTCAATATCTTTTTGTTGGTTTGAAAGAACGGATCCAAGATCCCCTTGGCTTGTGGTTTCTTCTTGATTTATTTTATTATTCGATGGTATCAAAAAACTTCCCTTTTGCTTTTCATTAATCTTTTGATTTTCATTACTATCTGCATTTCTATTCAAATTTAAAAGAAGTAATTTGCTTGGTATAAACCAAGGTTTCGTTTTATATTTATTATAAAGTAACAATAATTCTGGGAAGAACCAACGTTCCTGATTCAATATGGGACGTTTTGCATTCATCCCCATCCAACCCCAAAATTCTTTTGGGGGGGTTGGTAGATTCATTTCTGGAATCATAAGATCAAAATTGTTTTTTTTATCAATTATTTGAGAATTATTAGTACCAATCTTAGTATTTTGATTACTATTGGCATCGATCGTGATCCAGGCCTCAATATCGACTTTTTTTCTAAGATCAAAATGGAGAATTTTCCAATCCAAATATTTCCTATCGGGAGTTTTTTCCATATATAGAATATCGCCCTTTCCTAGATAATCTTGATTCTTATTTCCTTCAAACGGTGATCTATAAATAAATGAGTCCTTTTTATTTTCAGAATTAATAGATTTATATGAGAAAAGATCATATTTATAGGATTTTGGAAAATTATCTTTTTGATTCCATAATGAATAGACTTCCAAAATATTTGGTTTTTTGGAATCAATTAATTGGTCTTTTTCATCAATTAATTGGTCTTTTTCATCAATTAATTGGTCTTTTTCATATGAATTCCATTTGATGAAATTTTGCCTTTTACGTTGATAAAAGGAAAAAGTAATAGATTTATATGAGAATGAGAAAAGATCATATTTATCGTCTTCTGGAAAATTATTCCATAATGAATAGACTTCCAAAATATTTGGTTTTTTGGAATCAATTAATTGGTCTTTTTCATATGAATTCCATTTGCTGAAATTTTGCCTTTTAACCATACGACGTTGATAAACTCTATTCCGCCATTGTTGTGGTATTAATCCAGACCATCTGATCTGAGATAAATCGTATTGATAATGTCCTCTTAACCAGTTTTTCCATTGATTCATTTCAGAACTCGGAAGTCTGTTATCCCTTAATTTAGAATGAACTATTCCTTGTGTTTCAAAAGAATCCTTTATTTCAGGCTTAAGAAAAAAAGGGATTTCTTGATATTGAAGAAATGATTTTAATTTATACAAGTTAATAACTTGGGTTTGTGATAATTTGTAAAATACATATGCTTGTGACAAGTACGATAAGTCAGAAAAAATATGTGAATTTTTCTTACTATTACTAATATTATAAAGTGACTTTTTTATAGTCGAAATAAACTCAATTGAATTTTGATTTTTTTTATTGTAAATGGATTTATTCCTAATTATTTTTGTTAAAATAAGAAATAATTTTATCTTCCTTCTGAGAATATTAATGATAGAGACAAGTATATTTGTGTAGATGCTTTCAATGCAAAATTTTAGAAAAAAGGTTAATTTACAGATTAATCGAGTATTTCTTCTTTTTAATATTTTCCATTTTTCTAATCTTTTAGCATTATAACTTGTTTTGTTAAGACTAATATTTATTTCTGGAGTTACTTTTTTTTTCTCTTTTGTAATTCTTTCTATTTGATTTCTAATTGTATTTGTTCTATCAGTCAGGTCCTTCATTTTTTTTTCGGTCAATGAAGAATTTGTCCAACCTGGAGATGCGATTTGACTAGATGATTCATGAATCATCTGATTGCTGATTATGGGATCTCTTTCTTTTTTAGTTTCACTCGATTCATATACTTCTACTTTTCTTGATCGAAATAAGAGAATTGGATTGATTTTTAAGAGTTCTTCTCTTATTTTTTTCAAAAAAATGAAACTTTTTATAACCCATTTTTTTGTTTCTTTTGAAACTTTTCGAGGTAATCTTATTTTTCTTTTCAAAATTTTTAGAAGTCGAAAAGATTTCTTTTGAAATTTTCCAATTTTTTTTTCGAGTTCCTTAAAAATGGGTTTAAAAAAGGAGGGTAGTTTTCGGGGAGAACCAAAAGGAAGTTCGGTTTCCAGTCCCCAAACTGTTAAAAAACAAAAATCCTCTTTTTCTTCTTTCTTTTTCATTATTAGATCTTTATGAGAGAATCGGAGTTTAGATCTATGCCAAGGTTTCAGACGGAAAGGAAATAATATTTTTATCTGAATACCATCTGTCAACCAATCTTTCGGAAATTCTGTTTCGGACAATGGAACACCATTATAGGTACATTTAATATGCGTCTCCCTATTCCATTCCTGTAAATCCTCATACCATTCAGGAAGTTGCAATAGTAGCATACGTCCAATATTTTTCGCTATTATCAATGAAGGTAATATAATATTTTTTCTAAAAATAGAATTAATTATTAACGTGCAACCTCTTACTTCTTGCCCATATGGAGTGGTCTCCCAGGCCCCTGCTATCCCCATTCTCTCGATCTCCTTCTCTTCTTTTTTGTCCTTCTCTTCTTCTTCTTTTTTGTCCTTCTCTTCTTCTTCTTTTTTGTCCTTCTCTTCTTTTTTGTCCTTCTCTTCTTCTTCTTTTTTGTCCTTCTCTTCTTTTTTGTCCTTCTCTTCTTTTTTGTCCTTCTCTGTTTTTTCTTCTCTTTTTGTTTGCTCTTCTGTATACTCGACAATTTGGAATGCTGGCCCTTTCCCTACCCAATTTCTAAAAATTCGTTTAATTGGCCCAGAGATATCAAAAGAAAAAAGAGAAAAAAGAAGGGATTTTTTTTCTCTGCCCCAAAAAAGAGGGGAACGCGCATGTGCTTGAAACAGTTTCCAAATAACCATTTTACGCCTTTGAGCACGTATAGAACCGTAGATTAGGCCTCGCCGAAAATCGGATTGTTTTGCATAGTCTATCAAAGTTACTTGGCCTGTTTCTGTTTCATCACTATCCTCAGTCTCCCCCTCCCCCTCCTCCTCCTCCTTCTCCTTCTCCTTCTCCTTCTCCTTCTCCTTCTCCTTCTCCTTCTCCTTCTCCTTCTCCTCGGTACCCTTCAAAAGTACTATCAATTTGGCGTTTCTTGAGCGAATTCCAGGATATAATTGTCCGTTTTCTTGATCTTCTCCTGATTTATCTTCTCCTGATTCCTGTTCCAACTCGCTGGTTAATTTGTATAACCATCGAGGCACTTTTTTACTGATT